AAATAAATTCTTGTCAAGATTAATATTACATGATCGAATCTCGTTGATTGATAGTGCGTTGGTATTGTTTATAAGTAATATAACATTTATAATCCATTGATCAGATGGGTACTTTTTTTATTTAGGATGATAAATGACCTACTTAACTCAGTGGTTAGAGTATTGCTTTCATACGGCAGGAGTCATTGGTTCAAATCCAATAGTAGGTAAGGTATAGATAGAACTTATTAGATACCATTGATTCCGATATCTAATATCTAATAAGTTTTTCTTTCTTTTTTTATTGTAATTTTCTATTCTATCTATTTTTTTTTTTCAATTTTGAATTATTTTGCTGGACCAACTTGTTACGAAATCCTATTGATAGCCTCTACTCGTGTCCTAGCTCGTCGGAGAGCTAGATTTGCCTCAATTGTTTGTCTTTTCCCTTCAGCCTTATTCAAGTTAGCTTCTGCTATTTTTAGAGTTTGTTGTGCTTCTTGTGGATCAATGTCACTAGCCTTTTCCGCATCATTTACTAAAATAGTGATCTCATTATTGCCTATTCTAGCAAAACCGCCCATCAGAGCCATCGTTAACCATCGGTCGTTAAGGCGTATTCTCAAAATACCTATATCTAAAGCTGTGGCAATAGGCGCATGATTTTTTAATACCCCAATTTGTCCACTATTAGTAGATAAAATAATTTCCTTCACTTCTGAATCCCAAACAGTTCGATTGGGGGTCAGTACACAAAGATTTAAAGTCATTTCTTGAATTTGTTCTCCATTTACAAGTTCGCAGCCTTCGCAGTAGCTTCATCGATATTACCCACCAAATAAAAGGCTTGTTCAGGAAGACTATCTAATTCTCCAGAAAGAATCAATTTAAACCCTCTAATTGTTTCTGCTAGACCAACATATTTCCCTGGGGAACCTGTAAATACTTCTGCTACGAAAAAAGGTTGGGATAAGAAACGTTCAATTTTTCGTGCTCTTGCTACGGTTAAACGATCCTCTTCGGATAATTCGTCCAACCCAAGAATAGCTATAATGTCCTGAAGTTCTTTGTAACGTTGTAACGTTTGTTTAACCCTTTGCGCAGTTTCATAATGTTCTTCACCAACGATCCGAGGTTGGAGCATGGTTGACGTTGAATCTAAAGGATCGACTGCTGGATAGATACCTTTGGAAGCTAACCCTCTCGATAGTACAGTAGTAGCATCCAAATGTGCAAATGTCGTGGCAGGAGCAGGATCGGTCAAATCGTCTGCAGGTACATAAACTGCTTGAATAGAAGTTATAGACCCTTCTTTGGTAGAAGTAATTCGTTCTTGTAAAGTACCCATTTCAGTACCCAGGGTGGGTTGATAACCCACAGCGGAAGGCATTCGGCCCAATAGGGCAGATACTTCGGATCCGGCTTGGACAAAACGGAAGATATTGTCGATAAATAGAAGGACGTCCTGTTCATTGACATCTCGGAAATATTCTGCCATAGTTAGGGCAGTTAAACCAACTCTCATACGAGCTCCGGGCGGTTCATTCATTTGCCCGTAGACTAGAGCTACTTTTGATTCCGCAATATTTTTTTCATTAATTACTCCGGATTCTTTCATTTCCATATAAAGATCATTTCCCTCACGAGTACGCTCACCTACTCCGCCAAATACGGATACACCTCCATGAGCTTTGGCAATGTTATTGATCAATTCCATAATCAGTACTGTTTTACCTACCCCAGCTCCACCGAAAAGTCCTATTTTTCCGCCACGGCGATAAGGAGCTAAAAGATCTACTACTTTAATTCCTGTTTCAAAAATGGCTAATTTTGTATCTAACTGTATAAAGGCAGGCGCGGATCTATGAATAGGAGATGTTGTGCGAGTATCTACAGGACCTAAATTATCAATAGGCTCTCCAAGCACGTTGAAAATTCGACCTAGGGTTGCTCCGCCGACTGGAACACTGAGGGGAGTTCCCGTGTCAATCACACCCATTCCTCTCTTTAGACCATCTGTAGCACTCATAGCTACAGCTCTAACTCTATTATTTCCTAATAATTGCTGTACTTCACAAGTTACGTTAATTTCTTGGCCAAGAGTATCTCGACCTTGAACTATCAGAGCGTTGTAAATATAAGGCATCTTCCCTGGTGAAAAAACTACATCGAGTACCGGACCAATTATTTGCGTGATACGTCCCAGATTTTTTTTTTCAAGTCCAGAAACCTCAGTATACGAAGTGGCAGGAGTTAGTGTCATATTAAAATATATCCGTTTTTTTTTTTCAAAAAAAAAAAAATTGAAATCAAGAAAAAAATGTTTGATAACAAAGCAAGTTGATCAGTTAATTCAATTAATATTTAATAAGAAATGTAAGTTAATAATCGATTTTCTTGGTACCACCCAACCAATTCAATTTCAATGAATGAATTTTCAAAGTCAACCCAGTCATTATGAAAATTTTAATTGGATGAAATCTTTTGAAAGTCTTTCATTTGTTATAGATTATAGACAATA